CAACACCAACATTATTTGATTCTAAATTCAGAGCAATACCAATGGAACCCTCTTCAAATTCTACTAATTCACCCGCCATTACTTCATCAAGACCATGAATACGAGCAATGCCATCACCTACTTTTAGTACGGTACCGGTATGAATAATATTGACATCTCTATTATATCGCTCAATACGTTCCTGGAGAATATTACTAAATTCGTTGGATCGAATACTTTCTACCATAGTAGATTAGTTCAAAAAGTTATTTTAAAGAACAAAATCAATAAAAAAAAATTCCTAGATAACAACAGTAGAAAAACTAATCCCTTATTTCTTTCATCGCCCCAAACATGTTAATATTGATACTGATTGTACGTAAATGTAACTCGTTGTTCAAACAACTATTCAAATTTCCTAAAGATCCTTGTAAGGCTTGTTGGAAAAGCCGTTGTTGTACTTGATGAATTGCTCTTTGTTGTTCAAAATGAATAGTTTGGTTTTTGTAATTTTCTAATTGTTCTAAAGTGATATAAGTAGAATGAATCAAATTCGATTTTTCGCGTTCTATCTCAGAGTATCCATTAACTCGAAACTTATCTTTTTCCTTTTTTACTTTCTGTAAGTTAGCCTGGGCTGTTTCCAACTGTTCGATGGCTTTCCCACGTAGCTCTTCTGAATTTCGAATAGGATTCAAAATCCTCTGTTTTCGATTATCTAATAAATCACTTAATGAAAGTGGATGATTTTTCCATTTCAAAACTTACATGATCCCTTCCCGAACCAAACATGAGTCTTTGAATTCATTTGGCTCTCACGCTCTTTTATCTTTTATTTATGTCATTCGCCATAATAGTTTTTTTGAATGAGCCTATCCTCTCTTCTCTTTGAATATTCAAAAAAAATTGAAATGAATCACTAATAATCCAATCCTATTCGAAGGACTCTTCTGAAAAATATGTAAAATTGTCAGCAAAGTTGTTTCTTTTTGTCTAATCCAAAAATTGAAAGCAGATGACTTTAATAGATAATATAGGTCATTGATCCAACATAATATAACATACATAATATAACATAATATAATATAAATATAATCAAAGTGAAACCCCTTTATTTCAAAATGAAAAAAAAATGAGTTTTATCATTTTATCGACATGAGTGTTTTACATCGAAAAAATTTCCAACTATTTATTTATTTTCTATTTTGAAAAAATTATAGTCACTCAACACCATAAAACGTATAGTATAGTGGTAGAAAAAAATACTATTAGCGGTTGAAAGAGTACCATGCTGCATCTGGATTTCAAACCACTTAGTTTTAGCCATGTTAATAACGGTCTACATGATTGGTTGATAGAGAATCAAAGTATATTTATCAAAATCAATAACGAAATGCTATGATTCTTCCATACGATTTATTCATTGATTTAGATCATTTATTTAGAAGTCATTCGCGACATCATGCACCAATTTATCCTAGTTTAATGAAAATAAAAGTACAGTTGGTAAAATCCAGCCTATTCTTGAAATAAACAACTCGCACACACTCCCTTTCCAATAAAAATCAATATACCAAGCACTACACTTAGATTTATTAGATTTGTTGCTAAAATATCGGTATTAAACCCAAAACCGGCAGATGGCAAAGAAACGAAAAGATCGATTATATTTTTCATATTATTTCCTCTTTATTTATTAGATAGAGTAGATATAGAAACTAAAAAAAAAATAAAAGAGAATAAAATAAAATAGAATAGATAGAATAGGAAGAGTGTCTTTGATTTCTAAAAAATCATCGAGTGAAAAAAAAATATTCTAAATATTCTATAGTTTATATGGATTTGCAATTGAAATAAAAAAATTCTAGGTATTAGGTAAAAAAAAAAGTTTTTTTTCTCTTTGACTAAGAACTGGAAAGAATAAGGAATAAAGTAAGTTGGTGGGCAATATGAATTAGACATCCTAAAATAGAAAGTCCTTCCTATAGGTCATTTTATCCACGAATGAGAAGTGGATGGTAAGAGACCTGTTGTTTTCATATATTTTATGATGAAACAAAGGGATTCGCAAATAATAGTGCTAATGCAACAACCAATCCATAAATGGTTAAAGCTTCCATAAAAGCCAGACTCAGTAATAAAGTACCTCGTATCTTTCCCTCCGCTTCGGGCTGTCTTGCGATACCTTCTACAGCTTGGCCTGCAGCAGTCCCTTGACCCACTCCAGGTCCAATAGAAGCAAGCCCAACGGCCAATCCAGCAGCAATAACGGAAGCAGCAGAAATCAGTGGATTCATGATCAATTCCTCGAATAAATTGCTCGCATTATAGCATTTTAGTTTTTAGTTAATAATACTCATCAATCAATGTACTTATTCCATCGCTAAATTATCCAGTCGTTTTGTATAACGAAGAACTACGAATTGAAAAATATGATTGATGATAGAATCATCAGAACGATTTGATCGATATTTTGTTTTTCTATACTTTTTTCTATACTAATTTTTTTCTATACTAATAATAATGAATAATAAAGTCCATATCTAAAAAAAAAGAGAACCCATATTTTTCTTCCATAACCTAAATGGTTAAAGTACTAAAATTCATCAAATTCAAGGGGATTCTAGAATCATTCTTGTTGAAATATCGCAACAAATTGGATTTTTTATATTTTGATAATTCTTTCTACTTATAGAATTATAATCTAATAGTATGATGTAGTGATTCGATATTAGATAGTAATAGAAACAAATAAAATTTATTTTTCGTAATCTTTTTTGGATATTACTTGATTCAATATATGAATATACTCGATCTTGTTTGACCCAGCCAGGTCAATTCTCTTTACCGTTCATTGTCTCATTGTCTTCGCTATAATCTAGACTTTTTTTTAGTTTAGTAGATTTAGTAGAAAAAACTAGTCAATGATGAACCTCCAGAGATTCACCTATATAAGCCGCGGCTAAAGTTGCGAAAATAAGAGCTTGAATGCCACTTGTAAATAATCCAAGGAACATGACAGGTATTGGAATCACTAAAGGTACTAAAGAAACAAGAACAACAACTACTAATTCATCCGCTAATATATTCCCGAAAAGTCGAAAACTAAGCGATAAGGGTTTTGTAAAATCTTCTAAAATGTTAATGGGTAAAAGGATTGGAGTTGGTTGAATGTATTTACTGAAATAACTGAATCCTTTTTTGCTAAGTCCCGCATAGAAATATGCTACTGACGTGAGTAAAGCTAAAGCAACAGTTGTATTTATATCATTCGTGGGTGTGGCTAACTCCCCATGAGGTAACTGTATGATTTTCCAAGGAAAAAGAGACCCGGACCAATTAGAAACAAAAATAAAAAGAAACAGAGTTCCAATAAAGGGAACCCAAGTTTCATATTCTTCTCCAACCTGAGTAAAACAAAGGTCTCGAATGAATTCAAGGATATATTCAAAAAAATTTTGACCGTCAGTTGGAATAGTTTTTGGATTTCGAACAGCTAGTGTAGCTGAACCTAATAAGATAGCAATTACAACCCAAGAAGTAATAAGCACTTGGGCATGTACTTGGAAGCCCCCTATTTGCCAATAGAAATGTTGGCCTACTTCAACACCCGATATATCGTAGATCCCTTTTAGGGTGATGAAACATGATAGAACGTCCATTTTGGCGGTCCTCTATAAAAAATATAAATTGAAAAGGTAATTATTTTGATTCAAACATCTCTTTCTCAATTTGCTTTGCTGCTTATTTTATGAATCATTGTGATGTAAATAACACTATGAATGAGGTTTCCAATAAAAAAAAAAGAAACAAGATCATCCTCAAAGCTTTCTTAAGCTAATAGGATCCTTAAGAATTGCAAATAAAAATTTGTTAAGAACAAATCGGATTGAAGCTATAGCGTCATCATTCGCCGGAATAGAAATATCCGCAAGGTCAGGGTCGCCATTTGTATCGATAAAACAAATTGTTGGAATTCCCAACGCCATACATTCTCTAAGGGCCGTATATTCTTCTTGCTGATCAACGATAATTACAATATCGGGCAACTGCGTCATATATTGAATCCCACCCAGATATGTTTGCAACTGATTGAATTGTCTCTTCAACATAGCTGCATCTCGTTTCGGAATACAGTTGAATTTCCCTGTCCTTAGTTCTGTTCTCAAGTCCCTAAACTTATGAAGTCTCGTTTCTGTAGTGGACCAATTCGTTAACATACCACCAAGCCATTTTTTATTAACATAATGACACCGAGCCCTTATAGCAACCCATGCGACTGAATTGGCTACTTTCTTTTTGGTACCAACAAGTAATAATTTTTTTCCTTGCCTTGTTGCATCAAAAACCAAATCACAAGCTTCTGATAAAAAACGAGCCGTTCTAGTAAGATTTGTAAGATGAGTACCTTTGTGCTTTCCAGAGATATATGTTGTCATTCTAGGATTCCATTTCCTAGTACTATGACCCAAATGAACTCCTGCTTCCATCATATCTTCTAGATGGATGTTCCAATATTTTCTTGTCATTTTTCCTCACATTTTTTCTATTTTTTATTTCAACATTTCAACAAATGAAGAGATACACTACGGAAATAAAAATTGTTCCAATGGAAACCAAAGGGGTTCATTTCTTTCTATTCGTGATTGTTGTGACTATCCATCTTAAGAATCATTCAATCTTAAAATAATGATCGTTCTGATAAGATATTTTTTTATAGGAGAATTGTTTCAAATGCAAGAAGAATCAAATTGCCCTCTGCGATATAAAAACTTATCTCATTTCCCCCACGAATAGATTCTTTTTTTTAGTTTTTAAAGGAATGTTGTGCTGTTGCCTTCTTGAACGGTGCACTAATCCTTTTTTGAATCCGGTACCGGCGGGTATAATCCTTCCCAGAATAACGTTTTCTTTTAGCCCTTTCAACCAATCAACACGACCCCGGATAGATGCTTTTGCCAAAACTCGAGCAGTTTCTTGAAAACTGGCTTCGGATATGAAACTTTGAGTATTCAAAGATGTTCGCGTTATTCCCAATAAGATCGCTCGATAACAGATCACTTCTTCCAAAGCACGCCCCGTTCGTTCCGCTCGTAAAAATCCAATAAGTTCCCCGGGTAAAAAAACATGAGACATTCCATCTTCTGAAACCAAAACTTTTGATGTTATTTGACGTACAATCATTTCTATATGTTTAGTATGAATTTGCACTCCCTGGGATTGATAAAGACTTTGGATCTTATTCACCAAATAAATACGACTTTGCACAATAGTTAGCTCAGCACCAATCAAGAAAACCCAAGGATTTCCAAGAATTCTTGTTATACGTTCATTCCAACTCTTCACCCTTGATTCTAGGTTCCTCGATATGGAATTAATCGAGCGAACTTCTAGTACGTGTTCCACTTTTGGGAGACCCTGCGTGATATCACCAGATTTTGATTTTTTATATATAAATGTGACTAATGTGTTTCCTTCGTACAGGATAGACCCATAATGGCCACGAATAGTTGATCCGGGAGTGGCTAAATAAGACTTAGCTGATCTTATTACTAAAGAGTGAACTTGAACAATTAGAACTTGACCCGATTTGAGTGTTCTGTTTTTAGCTATCCATACATTTTCACAAATAAACTGACCAAGCCAATAGATGGATGTCTCTTCAAAAGAATTTTGATAGGGAAAATACCAATTCAAATGGAATGGATTCAAAATGATGTGACTGCATGGATCGGGATTATAAATTATCCCATTTTCATCCATAAAAAAATATTTTTTTAGTCCTTGAAAACTCTGTTTGAAATTGTAAAGGTGCAAATAGTGAGTTACCAAGGTCTGATTATGAGTTATTAAAGAATAGTCAAATGAATACAAATGAACAACGAGAAGTTCAATTCCAAAAGGACCTAATGAATCCCTAATTGGAATAATGAAATCTTTTTTTTTTATTGATGATTCTTTTATTGCATTGTGATATTTTTTGACACCGACAAATGGATCCATTCGAAAACAATCGGCTGATGACAAAATGATCAAAGATTGACATTCTTTCTTTCTATTCAATAACGTACGAATGGTTCCTTTATTTTTTTGGCTAAGGGATTCTTGAATCCTCATTGTTGGCTTAGAATCAAATGGATTGATATTGGTGCCATCTGATACATTCTCAGAGATCCATCCTGACGGATGATTCCTTTTTCCGGTATACGAAAAAAAGGGGTCTTTCGCTAAGTCAATTCTTAGTAAATCCCGAATCAAACCGTTAGTCCTTACTTCAGCAAAAGAAGCATAAGCCTCTTTCGAAGAGCTTTTTTTGTCTTGGTTCAGCACTAAACACATCCGAACGAATGGAAGACTTGTGCCATAAATTTCCCACGTGATGGGTTGTTTTTTACTAAAGATATAATTGAAACCTTGAAGTTGCACATGAGCCCTTTCTCGTAAAATATCCTGTGGAAAATGTGTTGATAAATTGATACCGTCCGCTATTTCATATGTGACTACGGGCCGAACAAAAAAAAAAAAAAAACTTTTTTTTGTAGGTGTAATCCGTTGGACATAGATCCAATTTTTCAGTTTTTTGAATTCCTTGGAATTTTTTCCCATTCCTCCACCTGGTGGTATCAAAATGCCGCTGTGGTAGCATATCGTATCTTTCTCTCCAGGAAAATGGATCTCTCCAGAAAATATTTGAAGTTCAATCCTTTTTTTTCTATCCACTCGGACCCATCCACCTGACCGGCTTCTTGTATTCAAAGCGATTCGTGTATCGACTCCAATGAGACTATTGTTCCGTACCATTATGGAAGAATATCCAGGTAATAGATGCACTTCCTCAGGAATGAAAAAAAATTGATCTACTTTCTTTTGGTACTTTGGACTAAATTTTTGGACTCTTCGATACTCAATCTCAAAATTTTCTTTTTTTTTAACAATTGAATGCACCTCTATCCCATATTTAGTAATGACCAAACTTTTTATTTTGTATTGAGGATCATCGAAATAAGAAAGAATACTTTTTCTACAGCAAATACCATTGATAGGTATATCAATCAAGATACACGAGAGGGGGATTAGTTCTTTATCACCTTCTATAATCCATTGGAACGGAATGATGAATCTCTTTCGTCGCCTCTTTGCCAATAAATCAGAATTTTTGTGTAGAATGACAGGAAGATTACAACGATCCGTGCATATGATTCTATTGAGTTCTGAATAATCAGTCCTGTGTTCGTTTTTACCAGAAAAATCCGAACGAAAGAATTTGTTTCTAACTTGATCATTATCATTAGTAAATGGAAGGTTCAAAAGAGATCCTTGTTCGACAGAACGAGAAGAAACCTTCATTTTATCTTGATCCTTATAGAGATCCAAGTCTATGTTCAACGGACTTCCTGATAATATCCATAAATGACTTGTTTTTGGTAATAGATGAACATCACTATATGTAAATTCAGGTGCATGGTACACATCGGTACTCCAATGCATTTCTCCCTCGGAGTCAGAATAGATATGTTTTTG